AAGAGGTAGAAGTATAAAGAAAGAATAAGTCAAATGGAAAATGCTTTCTTTATGCGCGAAGAAAAATTTTGATTGATATCAGGAGATCAAATAAGTTCTTCATTCATTCATTGAATGATAAATGACTACAAGCGAAGGAGATACGCGATTTAAAAAACGGAAGATCCAATATTTCACAATTGTATCTAGAATAACTGGAAAAGTGGAAACAAGACCAGATATAATTTGGTCGTTATGAGCCAATCCAAAATCATTGTAGATCGAACCAATCATTAGTTCCCAACCATGGGTCGAGTGAAATCCAATCCATAAATCAGTAACTAAAAGAATAGAAAAAGCTTTTATTGTGTCATTTAAGTTATAGAAGAATTCCTGAACCCAAGAATTAAGAATGACAAGTTCTTCATTACCCAGAATAAAATAACCGCTTAAAATAGCGAAACATATTATATTTGTCGAAAAATGCAAAATGATATGGAGATGATATTCATTGTGTGTTTTGACCAATTGTATCGTTTCCTTGTGTATTCCTATACGAAGCTTTTGTATATTTTGTATATATGTCTCTGGGTATTCTTTTATCATTTCATCCAACAAGAATAGTTCTTCTAATTCTAGGAATTTTTCTATAACATTTTTCTCTTGAATATCATTCAAAAAAGTTTCGGATTGCCTAGTATTCCACCAATTAATAATCCAAGGTTCGAGACTTTTTTGAAATGAGAGAGAGACCCACCAGGGCAAAAATACTATAGATGCAAGATATGGGAGGGAAATCAATGCTTTCTTTTTTTTCATTTTTTTTTCTCTGTGAATTGTTAATGAACTGCTTCATTTGTCAACTCTATCTGATCTGATGTTTCTCTAAAGCACAAGTTCTATAACAAGGTATGGAACCTATGGATCTATTCCCATTTTTGTATAATAATTGACTCCTTAGATCCAGAAGGAATTAAGGAATATAGAAATAAAATAAGGGTCCTTTTTCGGATGAAAAAAAATTAGAAATAAATAGATAGAGAATATATAAAAAGTAAATAAATTAAGTAAATAGGATTTCCGGGTATCTCAATTAATTATTTCGAAATGTTGCACCGTCTAACCACAGCACAGGAATACGGTGTCAGTTCAAAATCTGAGGCTTAACCTAAAAGTATGAATTCTGTATTACGAAATACATATTCGGATATTTGATGAATTCATACTTAATTAGACTTATTAGACTTTTTACTAGTATAAAAGAATTGAGTTGGGCCCTATACGCATACAAATACGGATACAAAAGGGTTTTGGTATAGAAAAAATGTATTCTTATTATAGTTTATTATATTTATTATAGTTGGAATAGTTGTAGTTGTTCCATATACGTTCCCCAACTTTTGTTTTATTCTAGCAGGTTGTTGCGTCAACGGAACGAGGAAATGGAATCTAACATGTTTTTCTCGAATGAACAGTCTGAGGAAACTTCAATTGTATTAAAAAAAAAAGGAAATTAGCAAGCTCCTTTTATTATGTGGAGAAAACATTCATTCTTCGTTCGGTTCATTTCAAAATACTTCAATTGGTACGCGCAAGAAATAGGCCAATTCAGCAGCTTTTTGCTCAATTTCTCGCGGAGTCAAATTCTCATCAGTACGAGTCAAGGGAATGTTTCCTTGGCCTCTGATTTCCATATAAAGAATACGACGAGGAAAAAGACCCTCTTGAACCTCCATTCTGATTGATTGGATATCTTTCATAAAGAAGCGAAGGAAGATGCGACGATTTATTCCAGGGAATCCCCAACGAAAAATACACATTATTCCTTCTTTTCTATCGAATCGGTCATAACCACTACCTACATTCCATGAAATTGTGCACCACAAATATGAACTAATGAATAGACCCGCGATCCCATAGAAAGACATCACGATTCCTTGTGGAAAAAAAATGATTTGCTGAGATGGAAATCCAGGTATAAGATTCCTACCAAGATAACTAGAAGTTCCAACCACTAAGAATCCTAGTGAACCTAAAAAAAGGATACAGGCCCAGCAAAAATTACTTGCTTTTCGAGACCCTGTTATAAGTTCTATCCATATATGTTCTGATCGCCAGTTCATACTATACTAGACCCAGTTGCATTCGATTGGAATTGAGAAAAAATTTGACTTTACTTTTCATGATGCCGAAGTAACTTTCATCAACTAGCACTAGTCTGATATGAACCATTAGGAATAATTGGTTAGATACATATACTTTCTATTATAAAAATATTCGCCGATCGTTTTTAACCAGATATACCCGCATATCATATACATACATTTATGCGGATATCATGTATCCGCATGCATAACAGTTCTTTCGTTTGTGTTCGGAAAAAGCCACATATTGTCCCATATTACACTAAACAAATATCTGTATTATGATTCAGTGTTGAAATAAATTGATGAAATTTGGTCCCATCGGATCTAGACAATCTTATTTTTTTGGACATGAAGAAATAAAGAAGCCATTGCAATCGCAGGAAATACTAGGCCCACTAAAGGGACAAAAATGGAGGGTAAGTTAAGATCTGTCATAGAATGGGTACCTCGATTTAATATTTGTACCTATTATAAAGATATCTTATGATAAGTATCTCTATTATATAGAAACTATTCTAAATAATATTAATATTTAAGTAGTTAATAAGTGCAAGGAATGAGAACTAAATGAAGTGTACCTATTCATCTTTTTAGACGAATATATATGATAATCCGCTTTAAGTTTAAGAAATTTGATTATTCCCCCATCCTTGTAGACATGGAAATCACTTCTATTCTATATTTTCATTTTATTTCGATATTTTTTTTTTTTGCGTTTTTATTCAAAGGAAAGAAACCGTGCAGCTGAAATAACTCACTCAGAACACCTTTTAAAAGATTACGCGGTACGATTGGGTCAAATAAGCCCTTATGGAATGAATACTCAGCCGCTTGTGAACCGTCGGGTACTGTTTTATTCAATGTTTGTTCAATTACTCTTTTACCCGCAAAAGCAATATAGGCGTTGGGTTCAGCAATAATAACATCTCCTAACATACCAAAACTGGCAGTTACTCCACCAGTTGTAGGAGATGTAAGGATTGATACATAGAATAACTTTTTATTTGATTGATAATTATATGAAGCAGAAGATATTTTAGCCATTTGCATCAAGCTCAAACTTCCTTCTTGCATACGTGCTCCCCCAGAGGCACACACAATAATGACAGGTAGAGATCGATTAGTAGCATACTCGATCAAACGAGTGATTTTCTCGCCTACTACGGATCCCATACTACCCCCCATGAACTGAAAATCCATAACCCCAACTGCTATGGGAATACCATTTAGTTGACCTATGCCTGTTTGAACAGCTTCAGTTAAACCTGTCCTTCTTTGATAAGAATCGATACGATCTCTATAAGGTTCCTCCTCTGAATGAAATTCAATGGGGTCCATAGAGACCATATCTTCATCCATGGGATCCCAAGTGCCCGGATCAATCAAAAGTTCGATTCTATCTGAACTACTCATTTTCAAATGATATCCACACTGTTCACAAATATGCATTTTTGACCTAAAAAATTTTTTATAATTTAATCCATAACAATTTTCGCATTGAACCCATAAATTTCTGTATTTTTTATTTATATCCAAATCATTAGATCTTCCTCTTATATTGAAATCACGGTTGTTACCACCAGTTCTTATACTAGAATTCCTGCTTTGACTACCTTCAGTACAAATGAAACTAGAAATGTAACTGTCACTGTAATTGTCGGTACCGCGGAAAGTGTCACTATGAATACTGACTTCAAAACGAAGATAACTATCAATGCAACTATTAATGTGATTATTCCAACTAGATTGAGTATCATACATGTAATGATAATAGTAGTGATTGTTACTCTTAGACCTACTATTCAAATAATTGGAAAAAAAATTTTCTAGTTCACTCAGAAAAAAACTATTATTGTCAATCTCAAAAATCTTATTTTCAATATCAAAATATACAGAATAACTGTCACCATTACCATCCCTAACTAAAAAAGTGTTATCAGAGATAAAACTCCAAATATCCCTGATATCAAATAAATAATCAACATTTCTGAAACTATAACTACCACTATCACTCCAACTAGGAATGTTATTCTCCGTATCATTTAGAATGGGCTCTTCGCTTCCACCGGTATGTCCAACAGCATTAAGACTATCCATTGATTTACTTAGACCACACTTATGTTCTAACTTCTCCTTAGACAACATCGAATTGAACCACCACTTTTTCATAGAGTCTTCTTGCTCCCTATTTGATGAAAATATAATAGATGAATAGTCATTCGATGAATAATCATTTTACTATTTTATTTCCTATCAGAATTAAGCATACGATCCAATCATTGGAATTGTTAACTAACAACAGGTGAGTATTGAAAGAAATGATTCTTTTTTGGGGTAATTCAGGGTATCACTATCAATATATATATTGATATATATATTATGATAGGATCTAGAATCCTCAATTAGAAATATAAAAAGAGGTTTCTCTCATGTCATGTACAAAAAAATGCTCATCGAAAAGATAAAAAGATAAATAGTTGTTTCTTCCTATACTAGAATATAACCTATAAATGAAATGAAGAATTCATTCTCGTATAATCTCGTATCATATAATCAAATAATAAGTTTCTATTGCAACATGAAATGAAAAAGACAATATACAGGGTGGGTAGAGAGGAGCCCCCCTTGGCTTGATCTATAGCCTGAAACTGCGGGATAGAAAATGATCCACCAATCCCAAGGATCTATAATTAATCCTATGGATCCAACAATGTATAGGATGGTCATTCTTTATTCGGCCCAATCCTTTTCCTAAAAAAAAGGATTGGGCCGAGTTTAATTGCAATCAATCAATTAGGAGAACAAACAGAAATTACTGAATTATGCGCGCCTAGTTCTTATCTGTTTATCTATTTCTGTTTATCTATCTTATCC